CAGGGCTATAGTACTATTGCTTGACTTCGTTTCGTCTAGAGCTCGAGACTCGTCGACGTTAGTCGGCTACCTACCTTTAGCTGTCAGTCAGATCAGGGTTTTGGGGTTCCTTCCTTCCGTCTCTTCTCGAACAGCTTTGCCAAGTGTTCCTAAGTCTCCCCCTGGCCTATGATAGGCAATACTCTACTCTGATCTTCTGGGCTCTTTCTTCGGCATTAACAGTGGTAGGGTCTTTCGACATCAAGAGGAATCCGGATTTGAGCTACTGGAAACAACTAGTGTGAATCAAGGCAACTAGGGCCGGCCACACCAACCCTAAAGATTACTTCCTTAGGGGGCGGCTTTCGAGATAGAGAACTTCTAGGTGGCTCTCGCAAACCAAAAAACCAGTTTTTGAAAGGGTTAGAGACGACTGGCCTTTTGAGCCTTGGACGGACGAAGTCGCTGCTGTTCGGGTTTCGAGTTCCGATAGAGGCTGAGGTATTATTTTAGGAAAGAGTTATAGGCTTTGGTTTTATTTGGGAGTCGCCGCTTGCATGCAGGTTTATAGGCTCGTTCATGAATTCACCTTTATATATAGGGGTTTCGACTTCCTGTTGGAAAGTGGAGTTCCAGGCGAGAGTGCGGGAGACAAGTAGCAGTTCACGAAGTGAACGAGTTCCGGAGGGATTGGTGAAGACGGATTGAAATAGACTATACTGGTTGATGAGTATATCAACAACCCCTTTTCCAAGAGTCAACTCAATGAAACTATTCATTGAATCGCGGAAGAAGTATCATAAGTTCAGTTGTTGAATAGTATAGTTGAGTTGATTCGAAAGCTTTCAGTAGAAGTCTGACTTACACGGGGGCCCCGTATACAGATCGAATGGAGTAGTAGTATAAACTATATATACGTCATATCATTGAACGAGCAACCAGAGCACATCCGTCTCTCCGTGCCAATCATTCCATCCATTCGTCAATCCCAATCCCGATCTCCGGAGCGGAGCAGAAGAACCGAGTGAGGCAGCTTGAAATGGAGTTGGGGCATCAGCAGGAGTAGAAGAATCTGATCTAGCACATCGGCTGGGGGGAATGAAAGAATTCGGTTATCAATTCCTATGCTTGCAAGCCTTCGTCACCAACCATTTCCGGTTACTCAAGCATAGCATCTCTCCCCAAGCCCTTGTCATTTCCAGGATCGGCAGGCCTGGGAGAGCGAGGTAGAGTTCTGCTTCGTATCCCATCGATACCTCAGGCAGGCATAGGAGAGTAATCGATTAGCCCAATCATCGGAGCCTTGGAATGGGAGCAAACGTAGCTGGGTCGGATTACTCCTCTCTCTCCCTGTATATATAACGCATGCTGTAATTATACAAAACTCGGATCAGTACCAGCGTAGAAAACTACAGTGCGCGGATGCGCCCAGCAAGAAAACGGCTGCGCTAACGCGCAACGGCTTGAGCGCGTCAGCGCTCATGGAGTTGCTTGTTGGGTCTCGGACCGGAGTTTGCTTCGTTTGCACCGTTTGCTGGCTATCGCTCCCTGGAAGAGTCAAACTGAGAAAGGTGGTGCTGGGAAATATTTGATAGAATCTTGACAGGGGTGGAAGAACGTTTAGATCAAATCATGAGAGAATTGTTATGGAACGGCACGGCACAGTCAAAGGGTAGTATGGAAAACGGTTTGCCAACCGGGTGTCGCGGTGGGAGTGTCAGCCGAATGCTCAGAGCTAAACAATTATGGAGAACTCTAAAATCTTCGACTCTTTGGGCATAAATCGCTTTATGGTAATGGTAGAGAAAAACCTTTCGAAGAATGACTAGATTACTATATAGGCTCAGAAAATAGGAGAAACCTTTCTTTCCCGGCCGGGTGGATGGGAATGATTCAAACATGGAATCTAATTCAATCACCACCTGGGTTCCTGGAGCAGGGGACAAAATCAATCTCTGGAAACACTAAGTTTGTGGCCCTGGAGGAAGCTCATTGCAAGGAAACGGAAGTGGGCGTGCACTTTCAATGGTTCAATGGTAAGGCATATCTCAAGTATGAAATAGGAGCTTTCTCGCGCGCGCCTTAAAACGCAGAAGCGAAATGGCTTTTATTTTTTGCTCCACTACGAGCTAAGCTAAAAGGCGTGTCGAAAAACGAACTATGGACAAAGTGCATTTCTTTCTTCAATCATTCATTCGATAGGCGTGATTCCCCGGAGGCAGGACACATGCAGTTCACTCGGCCTATTGGAATAGAAGGATTTATTATGCAAAAACTTCCTGCTCTGCTCTCACGTTCATATACCATACCCATGGGGAAGAGGACCGAACGGAACCTTAGTGGCTGGGAAACAGAGATCCCGCGGAGAATCAAAATGGGATTCGATTATGATTCTGAAAAAGCAAAAAATGGGGGCAAAGTAAACCTAACCGCTTACCTTTTCGTAAGCCGCGCACTTCAGGCCAGGCCTTACTATAACCAACCTCACAGATCCCACTCAATCTTTTACACCGATGTATCGTACTCTCTCGACCAGGTCATCATAAGAAAATACTGCTAAATCTTTCCGAAGTGAGAGAAGGAGGGAAGGCGCGCTAGCGCGCTACAACTAACATAACAGCCAGCTGAAAAACGTTAGCTAGCTAGGCTAGCGCGCTACTCTGGCTCGCTTCTGAAAGCGGAGCTCGCTGCTGTTAAGCCTACGTTTGCTGGCTGTTAAGCCTGCAAACGTAGGTCCGAGACCCTGCAAACGGAGGAGCAAGTTCAGGCGCCCGCTAGTCAGAAGCCGTTTTCCTACGTGCGCTAGCAGCATGATGAAAAACGTGAGCAGCAAGAAAGCCGGATGCAACAAGCGAGAAAACGTAAGTGCGCTAACGCGCACTCCGGCTTTCGAGCCTACTTGCTTGAGCGCTAGCGCGGCGCGGTAGCGCAGCCGCTCGTTAGCGCCGCGCTAGCGCTCAATCCGTTGCTTGTTGCTAGCGCGCCAATCGAGCGGCGCCGCTGCAAGCTCCGGCAGCAAGTTCAGGCGCCCGCTAGGGCGCCGCAACGCGCTTTGCCGGAGTAGCAAGATTCAAAACGGATGCACGCGCTAGCGCGCTGCCGTTGCGCTGGCTGCGCGTTAGCGCAACGGCTTGAGCGCTAGCGCTCATGGAGTTGCTTGTTGCCCATGCATGATGAAAAACTACTGCGCGCGCTAGCGCGCGCATCCGTTTTTCATCATGCTTAACGCGCAACGGCTTGAGCGCGTCAGCGCTCATGGAGTTGCTTCTTTGTTGGTTAGGGGCTTTCTTCGCATGCACCGTTTGCTTGGTTGACTTTGTCAGAAAAGAAAGTAGGTTTCGGGGGTTCATTGATTAGTAAACCTCCGGTGCTGGTAAGGTCGGGACCGTGGTCGTCCGTCTCCGGTTTGCCGGCCGATAAGATCTCTGAAATTGACCAGCCAGCTGGGTTGGTTTGGCTATTCCTTTCTATTGAAAAGGAGTCAGCTGTCTGCGCGAGTCACCTTCTTCTAGGCTCCGAGTCACCTTCTTCTAGGCTCCGCTGGACGACACGGCATTCTCGTTCAAATATAGGCCGGCCGTACTTGTGATGGTTCCCAAGGATCCAATATGACCACTTAGGTCTACGTTGCCACGATATTGTTCTATGGAAGCGGGCGGGCTGCTTTTTAGAAGTTCGGCCCGGTTTTTTTTGGTGTCGTAGGGGAGGGATTGACCTTTCTAACGCATATTCTGTCGTACCGGCATGGCCCCACTGATTTGTTTTCGATCGGAGCATCAAGCAGCGCAACCCGGTTCTACTTGACTAAGCCCCGTGCTCGTCCAAGGAGGGAGTTTGCTTTACCCAACTCCCCTTTTTGATAACAAGGCAGAAACCCCCGACCCTACATTCATTAGTTTCGAATGAAGAATGAAGAGTGCCCTGCCCCTCTTTTTTCTTCCCTAAAATCTTGGATTTAAAAGTTGGTAAAGACCCACCCCTTGTTTCAGTCAGAATGAGTCCCCGGGACCCCGGGACATTGGCTTCCGCCAACAGTGAACTATTAAGGATCGCATCCCGCGCATATTCTACATTATAGCCTGCAACTGATTCAGCTTCCGCTTCTGGGAGATCAGACGGAGCTCGATTAGTTTCTGCTAGACGAGAAATGAGGAACATAACCAATACGGGGAACAAGGGAATACCGGACCATATCTGCTTTTGCGCCATGACAATCTCACTCGAATTACGGGGACCTACACATATTAGTACAGTATACCGGGGGTCCCCGGCCAGAACCACACGTGCAAGTTTCCCTGCATGTGGCTCGTCCGTGCTTTCCGAGGCGCTGCCTGTGACTCAGCATGGGAGAAGGGGGCGGAACTGCACACTTTCGTGTTCAGAGCGGGCAGCGCCTACCAAGCGAAGAAAACTACAGGGCAACAAGCAACTCCATGAGCGCTGACGCGCTCAAGCCGTTGCGCGTTAGCGCATCCGTTTTCTTGCTGCGTAAGCACTCCGGCTTTCTTCGCATGCTTGGCCTTTTCGGCGCCCGCCCTTTATTTAGATTAGATGTTGGGGCAAGGCAAGCCCCAGGAAAGTATAGGTTGGCTCCCAGCTCCATCTCGGCCGGCATCCTGCTCTCGAGGGGGTGGGGTCCTGGAGCGAACTACTCATGTGCTGTGTTGCCCCAACCCAAGGAAGGGCATTTGGTGAGGAGCTACGGTCCGGTGGTTGACAAGCCACTTCGAGGAGGCGACTGGACTGGAGTGCTTTCATCAAATGATGCATGTGGGCTGAGCTCCCAAGTGGTGGCCCGATTCGGCCTGGCCTGGCCTGGTCGGGAAGAGATTCACATAGAGACTACTGCTATCCGGGAATAGATATCTATGTTAGCTAGCGGGGGCGGGCTCTCCTATGGTAGTCCCGCTGCGGCCTCTGACCGTCCGTCCCGTCTCATCTTGATTTGGCTATACTTGTAGCCAGCCATGTTAGCTCCACATGAGAGCCTTTTTCTAAAGGCTAAAAAGGCACTCATCAGT